AGAATCATTTTTTTTGTCTACTGTTTTGTCTACTGAATTAGAATTATAAAATAGTACTTTTACTTTTGTGTTTGAAAAAGAATAAACGCAAGCACACGATTTCACCTTTCTTTTTATTTCTTTTTAGTATATTTTATCGTTTTTGGGATGGGGATTCCTATTTTCCCCATCGATTCAATAATTGAAAATAGAATTCTAATTTTATTTCATTAGAAAATATTTTTTTGAAATACAGTACAATTATGATCTAAATTGGAATTTGCATTATTTTATTTGCACATTCTGGCTCAAGACTTAACAATATTTAATCGGTTTATTAAATTTTAACAAAAATCCGCTACACAACTAAATCCCTGACAATTAATACAAAGCTATGCAAATAATTCCCTAAATCTATTGTGTATATTACTAAATTTGTAATACAGAAAATCCTATTTCTCCATCAAAAAATGAATTTTTTATTAGATTCATAATTTTTTATTAGATTCATAAACTAAAAAATCTAAATGAGAAATAAATTATAAATTCAAAAATGTAAATAATAAAAAACATTTTCTTTTGAGTTCTATTCATGAATTGAAGTCATAACTATAACGTTCGAAGAATTACATTTTAGTCGAGCATAAACTAATAAATTATCAAAACCTATTGTATTGTTAAGTTAAATAAAACAGGTACCCTTATCCCTTATAAGTCAATAATAAATCTAAATACAAAAATAAAAACTATTGAAAACGTTACGTTAAAATCTATAATTTAAAACCAAGTTATTATTTATTAATTTGAATGTTTCCTAAAAAAAAATATTAAATTGAATTGACTACTTTAATCTCGACGATTGAATAAAAAAAAGTTATTATGATTTCGAGCAAGCCGCTATGGTGAAATCGGTAGACACGCTGCTCTTAGGAAGCAGTGCTAAAGCATCTCGGTTCGAGTCCGAGTGGCGGCATGCCATCTTCTAAAAAAGTAAGTCCTAGAAAATTCAAATAAAAAAAAAAGTTCTATAATGAATTCAATTCCCGATTTCCATTCCTATAATAAAAGAAGAGTTCTTCCCCACCCCTTTTTTTTATTTAAAAAATTTATGATATTTTCAACTTTAGAGCATATCTTAGCTCATATATCCTTTTCAGTCGTTTCAATTGTAATTACAATTCATTTAATAACATTATTAGTCGATGAAATCGTAGGACTATATGATTCGTCTCAAAAGGGCATGATAACTATTTTTTTTTGTATAACAGGATTATTAGTTACTCGTTGGATTTATTTTAGACATTTACCATTAAGTAATTTATATGAATCATTAATCTTTCTTTCCTGGAGTTTCTCCATAATTCATATGGTTCCATATTTACAAAAAAATAAAAACTATTTCAATTTAAAAGCAATAACGGCGCCAAGTGCTATTTTTACCCAAGGTTTTGCTACTTCGGGTCTTTTAACTGAAATGCATCAATCCGAAATATTAGTACCTGCTCTCCAATCTCATTGGTTAATGATGCACGTAAGTATGATGGTATTGGGATATGCGGCTCTTTTATGCGGATCATTATTATCACTAGCCCTTCTAGTCATTAAATTTCGAAAATTAATAAGGATTTTTAGTATTCAATATGTTAACGTTAGCGAAAAAAACAATGTTTTACCAAACATTTCTTTTCTTTCTTCTCGGAATTATTACAGGTTTCAATTAATTCAACAATTGGATCTTTGGAGTTATCGTATTATTAGTTTAGGGTTTATCTTTTTAACCATAGGTATTCTTTCGGGAGCAGTATGGGCTAATGAAGCATGGGGATCATATTGGAATTGGGATCCAAAGGAGACTTGGGCATTTATTACTTGGACCATATTTGCAATTTATTTACATACTCGAACAAATAAAAATTTTGAAAGTGTAAATTCTGCAATTGTAGCTTCGATAGGTTTTCTTATAATTTGGATATGTTATTTTGGGGTAAATTTATTCGGAATAGGATTGCATAGTTATGGTTCATTTACATTAACATCTTGAAAAAAGTACTTGACGAATTCAAAACAAAGATAGTACAGCTTAAGTGTCTATATTAAGAAAACTTCATGTAAGCCGTCGAAAACCCTTTGAATTACTTCATTTCCATTCCTTTACAAAAAGGGTTTTCGATGGCTTACATACTTACTGCTTAGAATAGAATTCCTATTTTTTTTTATAAGTAAAAATAAAAAAAAAACTATCGATAAAAATAATTAGATAAAACAGCTTCGACTTTGTCAACTGATAATGAGAAAACGAAATCTGGATAAATACCAATAGCTATTACAGGTAGAAGGATAGAGATCGAAATAAATAACTCTCGCGGTCCAGAATCAACAAAATAAGAGTTTTGAGCATTCAAATTTAAAAACTTGTATCCATAGAACATCTGGCGTAACATAGATAATGAATAAATAGGAGTTAATATCATACCAATTGCCATTACAAAAGTAATTAATATTTTTGTCATTAAAAGATATTTTTGGCTAGTAAGTATTCCAAAAAATACTATCAATTCTGCAACAAAACCGCTCATGCCCGGTAATGCAAGAGAGGCCATTGATAAAATACTGAAAGTTGCAAATATTTTTGGAATTGTGATAGCCATTCCGCCCATTTTGTCGAGATAAACAAGACGTATTCTATCATAACTCGTTCCTGCCAAGAAAAAAAGCGCAGCACCAATAAATCCATGAGAAATTATTTGTAAAATAGCTCCATTGAGTCCTGTATCGCTTATAGAACCAAGTCCTATAATTATGAAACCCATATGAGATACGGAGGAGTAAGCTATTCTTTTTTTTAAATTATATTGCCCTGGAGATGTTGAAGCTGCATAGATTATTTGAATTGTGCCTATTATCATCAACCAGGGAGAAAATATAGAATGAGAGTGAGGAAATAATCCCATATTGATCCGAACCAACCCATATGCTCCCATTTTTAATAAGATTCCAGCTAGAAGCATACAAGTACTGTAATGTGCCTCTCCATGAGTGTCTGGTAACCATGTATGTAAGGGTATAATCGGCAATTTGACAGCAAAAGCAATAAAAAATCCAAGATAAAATAGTATTTCCACTGCTACAGGATAGGATTGATTAGCTGATGTTTCAAAATTTAATGTTGGTTCATTAGAACCATATAAACAAATACCCAGAATTCCCATTAATAAAAAAACAGAACTTACTGCAGTGTACAAAATAAATTTTGTAGCTGAATACAAACGTTTCTTTCCCCCCCACATGGAGAGAAGTAGATAAACTGGAATTAATTCTAATTCCCACATGATGAAAAAAAGTAAAAGGTCTTGAGAAGAAAATGGTCCTATTTGACCGCTATACATTGCTAACATCAGGAAATGGAATAATCGGGAATCTCGAGTAACCGGCCGAGCCGCTAAAGTAGCTAAAGTGGTGATAAATCCCGTTAGCAAAACAGGTCCTATAGAAATTCCATCTATTCCCAATCTCCAGTAAAAATCAAAAAAATGGATCCATTTATAATTTTCTATTAATTGGATTAATGGATCGTCCAATTGGAAATGATAACCAAATGCATAGGTTGTTAGAAGGAGTTCTATTATACATATACAAAGAGTATACCATCTAATTATCTTATTTCCTCTATGAGGAAGAAAGAAAATTAAGGAACCCGCAAAGATTGGCAAAAATACAACTATCGTTAACCAAGGAAAGTAATTCGTGGTAAAAATAAAATACACTTGGACCGACAAAAACCCGTGCTCCAATATTTTGGAGCACGGGTTTTTGTCGGTAAAGGTAAAAAAAAAAATAAAATGTATTCAAGTAGGTTTTTTGGAATGGATCAATAAGCTAGACCCATACTTCGAGTTGTTTCATGCCATAAATAAACTCGAACACTCAAAAAATCTGTTGGACAGGCGGATTCACATCTCTTACAACCCACACAGTCTTCTGTTCTTGGAGCAGAAGCAATTTGCTTAGCTTTACACCCGTCCCAAGGTATCATTTCTAATACATCTGTGGGGCAGGCTCGGACACATTGAGTGCACCCTATACATGTATCATAAATCTTTACTGAATGTGACATTGGATCTAGAATTTTTTTTAATTAGAAATTTTCGATCTAGTAAACTTGTAAATGAATCATATATTTAGACACCAGATGAATCAATGATTTATCAGAATTTTTTTTAATCAATTTACCTCCTAATCTACCTACTTCTGAATCAACTCATGTGAAAGAGCCAAGATACTTTGATTTCTTACATTTTCGCAAACCGGATCATTATTATGTATAATATATGCTAATTCGAACTTATCAATATTCTAATTTCTATGATTAATACTACTTATGCAACAAATTAGATTGATTTATACGAATTGATTTTCTGTTACGATAAATTGCCGAAACAATTGCTGGTCCAATAGCTGCTTCAGCGGCTGCAATAGCTATAACAAAAATGGAGAAAATATTTCCTTTTAATTGGCGACTATCAAAAAAATCAGAAAATGTTACGAAATTAATATTAACCGCATTCAGTATAAGTTCAAGACACATAAGGGCTCTAACCATATTTCGGCTCGTGATCAATCCATAGATACCGATAGAAAATAAGTAAGCACTCAAAACAAGTACATGTTCGAGCATCATTGATCAACTCCTTATCAATTTCAATTCATTTCAATATAATATGAACAACAATTCGACGGATTCAATTGACTAGAATAAAAAAAAAAGTATGGCATAAACTATTAGTAATAGATCAATAATAAAAAAAAAAAAAAAATTCTATTTTATCTTTTTATTTTATATTTATACATAAACAATCTTGAATTTTAATTGAAGGAAAATAATAACACAAAATAAAATTTGATTGCTGTTGCTAATTTTATAGATTTATTATTGGCGCGCCACGGCAATTGCACCTATTAAAGCAACTAAAAGAATTATCGAAATGAATTCAAATGGAAGAAAAAAATCTGTTGATAAATGAATTCCAATTTGTTGACTATTACTTATCAAATCTTGCTCTATAATCTGGTTTGATCTTGTAGTCCAAATAATCCCGTACCATGACGTATCCGTAATAGTAGTCATTAGTAAAAGAAAAATACTTGTACAAACCAACAAAGTAACCCCATCCCCAATGGTCCAAAGAGTAAAATCGTTGGAATAGTCTGAACCATTCATGAACATTACAGCAAATAGGATTAAAACATTTATAGCTCCCACGTAAATAAGGAGTTGGGCAGCAGCTACAAAATATGAATTTAATAGAATATAGAATAAGGATATACAAACAAGAACCAGTCCCAATGAAAAGGCAGAAAAAATTGGGTTAGTAAGTAATACTACTCCTATACCTCCTAATAGAAGACCTAAGCCCAGAAAGACTAAAAGAAAATCATGTATTGGTCCAGGTAAATCCATTATATTAAAATAAGAGATAAATAAATCAAAATGTTTTTCATGCCCTTATTGAGACCAGACCAGAAAAAAAAAAAAAAAATAGATGATTCAAAAAATATTCCTATCAAAAACTAAAAACTATATATATAATTTTTTTTTTTTGAAATAATTTCAGATATATGAATTAATAGATTTTCAATCCAAATTAAGACATGATTTTTACCAATCAATCAATACTTGAGATTTGTAGGTATTAACCAAAGAAAACGAAAAACCTCATTCTTTTAGATCAAAATCGAATCTTAGTAATTACATTACACAATTTTATTACACAAACACAATTTTTTTTAATCTTAAATCAAGAGATTTACTTATGAGGCGAATTTAAAATTGTTCGAATTGTATAATCGTTAATTACTGACATTGGTAAACGACCCAAGGCAATTTGATTATAATTCAATTCGTGACGATCATAAGTAGAAAGTTCATATTCTTCAGTCATTGATAAACAATTTGTTGGACAATACTCAACACAGTTACCACAAAATATACAGATTCCGAAATCAATACTATAATTAAGTAATCGTTTCTTGCGAATATCAGTTTCTAATTTCCAATCAACGACAGGTAGGTCTATAGGACATACACGCACACATACTTCACAAGCAATACATTTATCAAATTCAAAATGGATTCGACCGCGGAAACGCTCCGCAGTAATTAATTTTTCATAAGGATATTGAATAGTTATGGGTAAACGATTTACGTGGGATAAGGTAATCATGAAACCTTGACCAATGTACCTTGCAGCTCGTACTGTTTGTTGACCATAATTCATGAACCCAGTTATTATAGAAAACATATTGGGAATATATATATATATGAATAATTTTATGTTTGTTTATTTCTCTTGTTTGATCCAAATTGTGAATAGAAGATAGTCCTTTACAGTGAAAAGAGTTGGAAAGAAGTTGTTAATAATAGATTTCCAAGAGAAATAGGTAAAAGAAATTTCCATCCAAGATTCAATAGTTGGTCCATTCGTAGCCTAGGTAAAGTCCATCTTGTTGTGATAGGAATGAACAAAAGCAAATACGTTTTCGCTAATGTAATGAAAATACCAATTATTGGTTCAAAAACTCTATATGTTTTATTTATTTCAAAAAGCTCAGAAACAAATATATATGGAATAGAGATATTCCAACCGCCTAAGTAAAGAACTGTTACAAATAATGAAGAAACTAATAAGTTTAGATAGGAAGCAACGTAAAATAACCCAAATTTGATACCCGAGTATTCGGTTTGATAACCTGCTACTAATTCTTCTTCTGCTTCTGGTAAATCAAAAGGTAATCTTTCACATTCTGCTAGGGAAGAAATTAGAAAAATGATAAACCCTATAGGTTGACGCCACAAATTCCATCCCCAAAAACCATATTTTGATTGAGCCTCAACTATATCAACTGTACTTGAACTATTAGATAATTATAGTCGATGATACTATTATTGTTTCCATCGCTAGTACAGAACCGTACATGAGATTTTCATCTCATACGGCTCCTTGAGGACCATAAATAAATCTAAGGACCGGGTATTTTATCTTGATATGTTTAGAAGATAGATAAGGTCAAAATATATCATACGATCCTGAATTAGATCAATTGAATTCTATCTGTTATTGTTTAACAATAATATGTTTTTTTTTTAATAATGAAAAATTATAAATAATATATATAAATTATATAAAAATATATAAATTAAAATATATATAAATAATTAAATATTAATAAAATATATATAAATTATAAATATGAAAATATAAAATATATATAAATTATAAATATGAAAATATAAAATATATATAAATATGAATTTTAGAACAAAATTATATTTATATATATTCTATATTCAAAATTATATATTATATTTATAATATTAAGAATAAATATAATAAATTATTAATATTATTAATAAATAATATTAATATTATTAATAAATAATATTATTAATAAATAATTAAGAACTCCAATTTGAATAATAAATAATAAATCAAATTTAAAATACTTCTGAATTGATCTCATCCTTTCTTTATCTTTAAATTTTTTTTTTTGTTGAGGAATAATTCCATTCTTCAATAAAATATTCCTTGTAAAAGTAGAAATAACCCGGCTTTTTTTTCACTTACATTATACATTACATTCCTTTATGAATTATGATATGAATTCTATTTATGCGAATATGGATATAAAAAGGAAAGAATAAAAGGAAAGAAAGATCTTTTTTTTTTTTATTGTAATTTCTATTGGAATTGGATTCTTTTATATATCTATATATATATTTTCTATTCTTCTTTCTTTTTCTGAGAAATAGAAATAAAGGGCTTAGAAAATACAAAGTAAAGGATTATTTCGTTTCAAATAGTCATTTATTTAATACGTGGATAGGAGCATACTCTGGATTGGAATTGTGGGTAGTACTGCCTGATCATTTCTACCAACTTAAAGCCCCAATTAATATTCTTTGTATATTATGCAGAAATATACTTTTGGATAATTTCCATAATTGCCATTACTAATCCTTTTCGTATATTGGTGTTTCTAACTATCCACTCGTTTTTGTTCAATCATCCATTATGGTTCAATCATCCATTATGTTATGGTAATACATGTATGAGAATACATATAAACAATAGTAATAGTGAAAAATTGATATATATGGTTAATCTTTTGAACCCGCTTCAAGTTAGGATGACTAATCAACCAATCTTGGGATAAATGGTCTCTTTTATTTTTGTTTATTTCCGCCCAACTCTCTAACTCTTATACATAGAAAATGAGACTCAATATTTTGACAGCAAATTTATATATAAGCTGTTTTCTTTCACTCATATAACTATCTGATTTAGTTCATCAATCAAAATAATTAATAAAAAAATGAAAATATCGACTCAATTCATTTTTCCCCTTTTCTAGAGAGGAAGGAATAGAGAAAAATTTATGTCTCAACGAATCACACGTAGAGATATTGACAATACACATAAAGTTAATGGTATTTCATAACTAATCGATTGAGCAGCAGCTCGTAGACCACCTAAAAAGGAATATTTATTATTTGATCCGTATCCTGACATCAGAAGACCAATGGGAGCAATACTTGAAATGGCAATCCATAAAAAAACACCGATATTAAGATCCGCTAAAACAAGGTGATATCCAAAAGGGACTACTAAATAGCTTACTAAAATGGAGATGACTGCTATGGATGGTCCGATACTGAATAAACGAGTATCTCCTCTAGATGGAAGGAGATTTTCTTTGAAAAGTAGTTTTGTCCCATCTGCTAGAGCTTGAAGAACTCCCAAAGGACCGGCGTATTCAGGTCCAATACGTTGTTGTATTCCTGCAGATATTTCTCTTTCTAACCATACAATTACCAGTACACCTATTGTGATTCCCAATACAAGAGTCAAAATAGGAATAAGGATCCATATAATTCCATAGACCTCTTTAATAAATTCGAATTTAGAAAAAGAATTGATATCTTGTACTTCGTTTGTATCAATTATCATTTCAACGATCAACTTCTCCCATAATGATATCTATACTACCTAGTATCGTCATAATATCAGCCAATTTCATTCTTTTAACTAACTGAGGAAGAATTTGCAAATTGATAAAACCTGGTGGGCGTATTTTCCATCTCCAAGGAAAAACACTCTGATCCCCTATCAGAAAAATTCCTAATTCTCCCTTTGGGGCTTCGACTCTCACATAGAGTTCTTGTTTTGGCAATTCAAATGTAGGAGACGGTTTTTTACTAATAAATCTATATTCAAAATCATTCCATTCTGAATTCCTTTCTCTATCAAAGTATCGAATTTCTAAATTCTCATATGGCCCCCCCGGAATTCCTTCTAGAGCCTGTTGAATAATTTTTATGGATTCGGTCATTTCACCAATTCGGACTAGATAACGAGCTAATGAATCTCCCTCTTTTTGCCACTGTACTTCCCAATCAAATTCGTCGTAACACTCATAATGATCAACCTTACGAAGATCCCATTGTATTCCGGAAGCTCGCAGCATTGGTCCTGATAAACCCCAATTTATTACTTCCTCTCTACCAATAATGCCTACTCCCTCAACTCGTTCTAAAAAAATAGGATTTCGTGTAATAAGTTTTTGATATTCAGTAACTCCCGTTAAAAAATAATCGCAAAAATCCAAACATTTATCTATCCAGCCATGAGGTAGATCAGTCGCTACTCCTCCGATACGAAAATAATTATGCATCATTCTCATACCGGTGGCAGCTTCAAATAGATCATATACTAACTCTCTTTCTCTGAAAATATAGAAGAAAGGGGTCTGGGCACCAATATCTGCCATAAAAGGACCAAGCCATAACAGATGAGAAGCTATACGACTCAACTCCAGCATAATTACTCGAATATAGCTGGCTCTTTTAGGTACTTGAATATTTCCCAACTGTTCCGGTCCATTTACGGTTATTGCTTCTGTGAACATCGTAGCTAAATAATCCCAACGTGTTACATAAGGCAGATATTGTATAATTGTTCGGTTTTCCGCAATTTTTTCCATCCCTCGGTGTAAATAGCCCAATATTGGTTCACAGTCAATAACATCTTCACCATCTAGAGTAACGATGAGTCGAAGAACACCATGCATTGATGGGTGGTGGGGGCCCATATTTACTTTCATGAGGTCTTGTCTTGTAGCTGGTATATTCATAGGTTTTTCCTCGATTCATTCTTTCATGAATTTCTGAAAACGTAAATAAGTTCATTAAAATTCAAGATCTAATACATCAAATAATTCAAAATGCATCTTCAAATTTCAAATTAACGAGTTTTTGATTCCCGAATATTCAATTGATTAATTAATTCTTTATAACATATTCGATTTTTCTTTGACAAATAAGACAGCATCCGTTGGCGTTTTCCCAAAATTTTCCGTAGGCCCCTCTGTGATGAATAGTCTTTTCTGTGCAATTCCAAATGGGAAGAAAGTTTTCGTATCCTATTGGTGAGGCTTTTTATTTGAAATGCAACAGACCCTCTGTTTTCGTTTTTTTCTTCTTGCGAAATAACCGAGATTAATGATTTTTTTACCATAAAATGAAATACTCTCTCCCCTCACTTGCTCTCTTTTTAGTGATAGATTTTTTTTTATTGATCAATAATAATAATGCCACTTATTTTAATTTGATATATACAAGAATCTTAATTTCGTTAATAATTTATCATTTTTTTTTTATTGGGATTCAACTTGGTATCAAAAAAGATGGTTTTCTGCACTCACCAAAGATAAAAATTTATAACAAAAATGAAAATAAGAAGATTTTGTTGATCCTTTCGAGATCTAATTGATATGTCATTCAAATTAAATGAATATCATCTATCAGAATGGAATGTAAAACAATGTATGCATCTCTTTGCCTTTATAGACCCGACCCAACAGGGTATAGAAAATAGAGTAAAAATGTACCATTAATAAATTTTCAATCGTGGATACATATCTATTCTTACCATACTGAAACGACTGCCATTATTGGTATCAAACCAATAGCGGTTCATACAAGCTAAATCTTCTAATCTATAATTAGGCCAAAGAAAGAACTTTAATTTAATTAGTTTATTTTTTTCTTTTTTGTTTTTATCAAAAACTTGATTGGTTGCCCGATTTCCATTAAAAAATCTTGTGTTTTTAGGTATATCATTTTTATTTTTAGAATTGAAACAAATTAGAATTCTCAATTCTCTACGACGTCTGGGGGATAAAATAGTTTCAGGAACAAACAAATCATAATTCTTTTTGTCTCTATTTCCAGTTATCTTTTGATATTTTGGGATGAATTCATCAGAATTCTTCTTATCAACATGACCCTTTTCTCGGTACCTTTTATTAATTGTTTGCTTACTCTTATGAACCAACGAAATACTTATGGTTTGATACATAATAAATTGTCCTTCTTTTTTTATAGACAAAGGAACTGGTTCGATAAACAATATTCCCTTTTTGATCAATTCTGTAAAAGTTAAATCTTTCTGAACCATTAGAATATCCAGATTAATTTCTCTCCTTTGAATAGAGGATATAGTAATTTCTTTTGGATTTATCAGTCTAAGCAGTAGACAATATACTTTGATGTTATTGATCATTTTTTGATTTAAAAAAGAATCCCATCTCAATTGAAAACGCAAATACCTTTTTAGGAAAAAACCAAATTCTGCTGCTATCCTGTATTGTTTTTTATCTTTTTTCTTTTTTGATCCCAAATAATTTTCTTTAACAGCTTTTTCTTGATTTGAAAAAATTGATTCAAAATCTGCTTGGTCTGCAGATTCTTTTTCTCCTTGATTTTCATTTAAATTAAAAAGAAGTAATTTGATTGGTATGGTCCATGGTTTAATCTTATACACATTATAAAGTATCAAAAATTCTGAGAAAAACCAAAGTTCCAGATTTGATATGGGACAACTTAGTATTTCTTCATTCAGTTTCATCCAATCAAAAAGTGTTTTTTTATTGGATAAGTTGATTTCTTGATTTTGATAAATTGGTAGAAAAAAAAGAACTTTCTTAGCAATTTTTTCAATTATTTGATAATTATTAGTCCTACTCTTAGTATATTTATTTCTGTTGGTGTCAATATCCATATTGATCCAGGCCTCAATATCGACTTTTTTTTTAAGACCAAAATTGAGAATTATCCAATTAAAATATTTTCTATCCATATTTTTCTTCTTATCTATAATATTATCTTCTACTAGATAATTATGGATAGGGGTATTCACTATCCTATTAAACCTATTAAATAAATTTCGTTTATGTGTGTTGTAATTATCAAAAATATCTTGGTTATTGTTTATTTGTAATGGAAATCTATAAATAGATGAATTTTTATTCTCTTCATAATTAATAAATTTATACGATAAATTATCATATCTATATTGTTTTTTAACATTTTTTTTTTGATTCGGTAATGAGTCTTCTTCCAAATTTGTTTGTTTTTTGTAGTTAATTAATCGGGTTTTTTTGTATGAATCACATTTGTTTAAATATTTATTCTGATCTATAGAGTGGTGATTGACTGTATCTCGCCATTTTTTTGGTACTAATTTACTAGACCATCTAATTTGAGATAAATCATATTGATAATGACTCTTTAACCAATTTTTCCATTGATTCATTTCTAAATTGGAGAAATTCTTATGTTTTAATTTGGAATGAAATATTTCCTTTGTTCCAAAAAAATAATCTTTTATTTTATTCTTAAGAAAAAAGGATGTTCCGTTATATTCAAAGACAGATCTTAATTTAGAGAAGTTAAAAACTGGAGTTTGTGATAATTTGTAAAATACATATGCTTGTGACAAGTAAGATAATTTATAAAAAGTCTGTGAGTTCTTATTCTTATTACTAATATTATAAAATGATTTTTTTCTAGTTGAAATAAAGTGAATTCTATTTTGTTTTGTTTTATCAATTCCTTCTTGATTTGTTTCATCATTTGAAATAGATTTATTATTGTAAATGTATTTATTAATAATTTTTTTTGTTGATTCAAGAAAAAAAAGTGGTGTATTTTTTTTAGGAAAATTTTTAATGCATAAAAGGATATCTATATAGATCTTTTCAATTAAAAATTTTCGAAAAGAATTTACTTTACGAATTAGTCGAACATTTTTTCTTTTTAATATCTGCAAAATATTTGTTGGCACTTCCAATTTTTTATCATTATAAATAATTTTCTTAGACCTTCTATCTGAGGATATAAATCTTTTTTTTTTTTCTTTTGAAATTTTTTCTATTTGATTTAGGATTGTGTTTGTTCTATCAGTCAGATCTTGTATTTTTTTTTTTGTCAATGAATCATTTATCCAATCCGTACATTGAATTTGAATAGGCGATTCGTAAATTATTTCATTACTCATTTTCGAATCTTTTTTTTTTTTAATTTCAACATTGCTCACTTCATATATTTCTCGTAATCCAAATAATAAAATTGGGTTTATTTTTGAGAGTTCTTTTATTATTTTTTTTAGAACTAGAATGCTTTGAATAACCCATTTTTTTGTTTCTTTTGAGGCATTAAAAAAAAATCTTGTGTTTTCTTTAAAAATTCTTATAACTTGAAAACATTTCTTTTTCAATTTTCTAATTTTTTTTTTGAGTTCTTTAAAAATAGGTTCAAAAAATGAAAATTGTTTTTGAGGAGAACCAAAAGGAAGTTCAGTTTCCATTCCCAAAACTGTTAAAAAACAAAAATCATTTTTTTGTCCTTTATTTTTTGTTAGATTGTTATAAGTTTTTCGTGTCTTAGATTTGTGCCAAGGTTTCAGAGAAAAGGGAAATAGGACTTTTATCTGAATACCGTCTGTTAACCAGTTTTTTGGAAATTCTTTTTCTGATAATTGAATCCCATTATAAGTACATTTAATATGCATTTCTTTATTCCAATCCTTTAAATCTTCGGTCCATTCGGGAAATTGAAATAATAGTATACGAGCGCTATTTTTAGCTATTATTAATGAGGGTAATAATATATATTTTCTAAAAAAAGATTGGGTTATTAATAGAATACCTCTTATTACTTGAGCAAATAGAATGCTATCCCAGGCTTCTGCTATTTCTATACGTTCTTTTTCTCTTCTTTCTTTTTCTCTTCTTTTTCCTTCTTCTTTTTTTTTATCATTTTCTTTTGTCTTTTTCTTTGTATAATCCGAAATTTTGAATTCTGTATTTTTCCATACCCAATTTTTAAAAATTATTTTTATCGGCTCAAATATATCAAAAGAAAAAAAAGTGGCTTTGTCTATTCGGTCCAAAAAAAAGGGGGAGTGTACATTTGCTTCAAAGGGTGTCCAAATAATTGTTTTACGCCTTTGGACACGCCTAGATCCTTTAATTATATTTCGACGAAAATCGGATTGTTGCGAATAACGTATTAAAGCCACTTCGTCTGTTTCATCATTATCATTATTTTCAGTCTCTTTGAAATTATGATAAGTATCAGTATTTTGTAGGTTTTTATTAAAAATAACTACACGTTTGCATTTTCGTGAACGAATCTCATGATCCAGTACTACACTTTCTTCGGTTTCGCCTTCCATTTGTTCTAACTCGTTGATTAATTTGTATGACCATCGAGAAACTTTTTTACTGATTTCATTTATTGCAATAGATTTTGTTCGAATTGTTTTATTGTTAAGATCAGTTAGAACGGTATCAAAAAAAAATTGAATTTTTTTTTTTCGTTCTTCTAAATCAATTTTGCTTTGTTCGGTTTGACTTTTACTAAGTAAATAAAACTTTTTCAAATTTAAACTTGATGGAGATTTTATAGTAAATCCATTGATTAAATTAAAAAAATGACTAATTTGTATTTCGAATGATTTTATATCAAATATATTTTTTTTTTGTTCAAATTCTAAGTAATTCAAAATAAGTAGTAGACTATGAATCTTATTTATACAAATCTTTTCTATCTCATTTTTTTCATTTTTTCTGAAAGTATCATTTGAAGGTGAAACCCCTTTTTTGATTCGTCCGCGATAGGGT